GTTATCGAAATAAAAAAAATAGATGGAAATCAATTGCGTCCAATAGGATTTGAACCTATACCAAAGGTTTAGAAGACCTCTGTCCTATCCATTAGACAATGGACGCCGTTCATTCCGGTTTTTTCGTATTTTTCTTGAGTTGAAAACAAAAAAATCGGATTATATGTGAGAGAATTTTTGGAATTGTATATTCAACGATTCACTAATCATAATCAAATATCAAGTCATAATGTATTATCTATATTCTAGAATAGAATTCTAATAGAATATTTAGAAAAAAAGAAAAAGCGGGTAGCGGGAATCGAACCCGCATCGTTAGCTTGGAAGGCTAGGGGTTATAGTCGACGTCGATTCAGTTCTTTGAACGTCTCTAATTCAAAACCGAACATGAAACTTTGGTTTCATTCGGCTCCTTTATGGAAAGTGAGTAAATTCTTAGATCTAAGAGGTGAACAAAACGAACAAAATTATCCCCATAACACCTACGTCAGCTTTTTATTTGAATACAGACAAAACGAATCGCTTTCTAGATGATCCTTCTAGGAGAAGGTGATTCTGACAACCTTTCTAGTTACTTCGTTCTCTATTTCTATTTCATAGGATCCTAAGGAAAAAGATTTTGTTTCCACCGAGCTAAAACAATACGCCGATGTCTCTAGTAAACCAAAGCCATCGCTGAATAGCTATTTTGCTCCAATTTATTTTTTTAGAAAAAAAATGGAGGATTTAGTTACGATTAGAAGTTTCTTTTTATCTTTAGCCATGGATCCTTTACTCATACTTATTCAATTGGAAGTCTTGGTCCAATTCAAAAATTATGTTTCGCAATTTCATAATCCAATTTTTCAATTTATTAAGTGACTCATGGATACAAATCACGAGAATTCGTATTTTTTCTCGAATTTCTCATTGAGAGGTAAAGGATTGAATCCTTTTAAGAAATAAAGTTTTTGATCGGAATATGAATAAAACCGAAAGACCCTTTAACTCTATAAGGGTTAATAGAACGAGTCGCACTTTTACCACTAAACTATACCCGCTACAATATGATTATTGTATACAAATGGACCTTTTGTCGAGCATGTTAATTGAGTATGATCAAGATAGGATTATCAAAGAATCGTCAAAAGGAGCGTGCTGAACTTTTTCACGAGTAGATCCAAATTTAATGAGATTCGGAAAAGAGGCTCCAAAAAATTATTTAATTGAAATTATTAAATAACTAAAGTTTTCGCTGAAGAAGTTAGATACGGATCAAAAAAAACATTAAAATCATAACACAAAAAAGTATTGTAGAAGAATCGATAGTTTTTTTTTAGTTCGGGTAAAATCTAACAAGAAAATAATTGAAATAGTATTTTTTCTTTTTGTTGTTGCTTGAATATTTTATATTGAATTGAATATAATAATAAAAAGTCTTTTTTGTTTTCAAAAAAAAATAAATCATTATTTCTCTATAATTTGTTGGAACAAAAAAAAAGAGCCCGGCTAGGTACTAACCATGCCGGGTCGTGAGAATAAGAAGGGCCTTTCGAACAAAATCAACACAAAGAGGTCTTGCTTCTTTTTTTTGTTCGAGTGTTGGCGCGTTCGAGTCCATCTTTTAGATAAAGGAAATTCCTGATTTGTGGATCTCTATATAGAAATAATAGAATAGAGAAAGAAACGAGACAAAGAAAAACTCTTTAGATTATGTGTAATGTAGTAATTCTCTTTTTCATTTGGGAGAGATGGCTGAGTGGACTAAAGCGTCGGATTGCTAATCCGTTGTACGAGTTATTCGTACCGAGGGTTCGAATCCCTCTCTTTCCGTTTCCGTTGGTTACTTTATTTATTTATATTTTATTTATATATTAATATTCTATTTTATTATTTTTAGTTCTTTTTTTTTTCAATTTTTGAAAATCTTAGTGAAACGTGTGAATAGAGAAAATACTAAGAAAATTTGAAAATGAATCAAGAAACCTTTTGTATTTTATTCTTCACGTCCAGGATTACGCCCCGGATCATTAGATAGGAATCCAAAGATAAAGAGAGAAACAAAAAATATCACTACGGTATAAACGAAGAGTTTCAGAGTAAGCATTACACAATCTCCAAGATGATTTTTTAGAAAAAAAGAGAATAGATCTTCCATTTTTTTACCACATATTTTGATACCAAGAAATGAGGTTTTTTCAAGAAATGTATTGTCACAAATTCATTTGTTTTTCATTAACAAAAATGAAATTTGCGCTTATATCCAAATTTAGATATTGTGGTAGACCCTAATAGGGTTAGGGTCTTTCACTGGATGACTGGAAAAGGCTCAAAAACGAGGAAATGGGGGTAAGCCTGATTTATGCCGCCTATTCGCGAATTTCAATGTATGAATCGAGGGTTCATACTCTAAAACTTATCTGATTTTGTTTTTGTCAATTGTTATAATTTTTTCTCGAGGAAATCATGTATTTTCTAGGATATTATTATTCAGGATCTTATCGAAAACTTACAGCAGCCTGCCAAACAAAAGCTAAGAGAAAAAAAAGCAGAGGTATGGCTGGCATAACATCTACGATTGGATTCAAAAAAGCATAGGCTTCGGGCAATTTGCCGAAGAAAAAACTACTCGAATAAAGGGGCGAATTAATACAGATCAAACTAACGATATTAAGCATAACAGACATTTTGTTCTTGGAGATAATTGCATTTTGGTTGCATTTTTGATATAAGGAAAAAGAAAGAAAGTAAATAAGGTAGACAAAAAATCCTTCTTTTTCTTTGAATACATACAACCAAAAATCCTCCAATTCTCAAAGGAGAATAGAAGAAACGATACTTTCATACAATATCTTAATTGAATTCTATGTAATGATCAATAAATTCAGTTGAATTCTGTATCTATATGTATCAAAATTCGAATACCGGTCTATTCTATTATTCTATAGATCTAGAAGATCTATATTCTATAGATATGGAATCTTTCTAGATATTTATTTGGGCTGGAGTTGACAAACAACCAATAACAATATTATTGTTTCTTAGTGTCAATTAGCAATTGAAATGGGGCGTGGCCAAGTGGTAAGGCAACGGGTTTTGGTCCCGCCATTCGGAGGTTCGAATCCTTCCGTCCCAGCACGGATCCATTTCTCCATTATTCCCATATAAACCCTATCATAATAGAACATAATCTAAAAAGGAAGTGGGGGGTGGATAGCAGTTAATCTACATTACTTTAAACATCTGTGTCTGTTCGAATTTCATTAACAAATGATCAAGTCCCATATTCTAGAGTATAGTAGATATAAAACATCTATACCAAACAACAAATAGTGACAACAGTTCCTATCTATCAGATAGATAGGAGAAATCTTACCTATTTTTTGTTCTATTTTGATTTTCGTAATCTGATTAAAAGAATCAAAATGCAAATATTAACTTAACATTATTTTTTTATACATCTCATGAAAAAAAAGGATTTTTTCCTTCTTATCTTATTTCTTTCTTCGTTTCTTTGATCTATTTCAAATCTTTATTTGAAATTAGTGATGAGTCACTTCAAAAAGAAAGACCGATCCGCCTATAAAGATCAAAGGCGGTGCTTATTGTCCAATTTTCTTCAAACCCAACCCAATCAAACTAAAATAAATTCAAAAATGATGTTTAATTTCATTTTAATATTTTAATTTCATTTAGAAATATTTTTTTTTAATAAATAAATATTTTTAATGATTCCCTATACGTGGAATCTTTGAAAAAGTAGGAAATCGTTTAATTTATCTTATTAAGTCACTTGAAGATGCAGATTCCAAAACTTATTCGTTTATATATTATTTCCATATATATTATAGATATAGATTTCTTTTTTCTTTCTATTATCTATTTTATATATATTAGTCTGTTAAATATGTTAAAAATGTTGTCTTGCTAGGATTTTTTCAGAAAACTATTGTTTCATGTATTATATATTCATATATAGAAGAAAAAGTGTAGATTGCAATGTCTATGGACAGCTGAACCGATGACTATTCATGATTCCTTAATTGAATCAATTCCATACCGGTTCCAAATTAGAGGAATGTTATGGTAAAACTTCGTTTGAAACGATGTGGTAGAAAGCAACGTGCGACTTGAAGGACACAACCCGTTGTGGATTTTTACATCCACCATTTTCGATTTGTCTAGAAATGAGGTGCTCTTGGCTCGACATTGTTTGTTCTGTTACACTGGAACCCTTCGTTTTTTGTCGGGTTGTAAATAGTTCATGATGGAGCTCGAACCGAAAGTATTAATTCATTTCTCAGGGGCAGGGATCTAGGGTTAATGCCAATCAACTGGAACAACTTCGTAAATAGATGGACAATCGAAAGGATCCAATTCGAGCAAGTTTCCAATTCAAAAGCAAAACTTGTTGAAATTGATCCAAATTTTGCGATTCAACGTGTATCATACTAGAATCAACCGTCCATAGGATTCTTTGATAGAAAGAAATCAAATAAATAGAAATAAAGGGTATGTTGCTGCCACTTTGAAAAGATTAAGAAACACCGAAGTAATGTCTAAACCCAATGATTCAAAATAGGAATAAAGGGTTTAAAAACAAGGAAACACCCTTTGTAGTTGTTAATTCTTTCGATAGTCTCAATAACTGGATTCGACTAAAGAATCCAAATAGAATTTGAAATCGTTTAACCGGTATAAACGAAAGGGAGTAAAGACTACTCAATAAATGAAATTCACTAAAGATTTTTCTTTGAGCTATTTGAGAGTTATCCGACTTGAGTTATGAGTACGAGCGGTTTCTTTTTCATTTTTCAGGAAGAAAAAAGACTGGAATCGTAGTCTAATTGATTTTATAAGCCCGTTTGTTATTTAATTTATTAGAATTGGATACATAGACAAAACTTCGAATTAAGTCATTTTTTCTCGAGCCGTACGAGGAGAAAACTTCCTATACGGTTCCAGGGGGGGTATTGTTCATCTATATCTATCCCAATGAGCCGTCTATCGAATCGTTGCAA